TAGGTCTTTTTCTATTCAAGTAATTGAATAATTAAACTTGCATAAGAACGACCCGACCTTTTGTAATTGTAAAGAGGTTGGGTCGTTCTTGTGCATTGAATATTTTTTGCTTCAAACTCACATAGGCATCTTTTTGCTTTTTCAGGAAAAGAAAAAAAGCATTACTATAACTACCGGATTCATTCTAGATTATCCTAATGTTGTATATCTTCGTCAAAATTGTTTCTAATAATTTTTTTATCAACTTAAAGTGAAAGTTCACTAATTCGTATTAGTGTATTGTTTTCGAATGAATAGTCTGTCAATTTTTCTTTACTTTGCAAAAAAGTATAAAGAAAAACGAAATGAAAAAAGTCATGTAATACTAAGTAGAGTGGTAGAGTGGAAATTTCATTCTTTTGGGTTAAGAAGTTGAGAAATTAAAGGGGCGGATGTAGCCAAGTGGATTAAGGCAGTGGATTGTGAATCCACCACGCGCGGGTTCAATTCCCGTCGTTCGCCCATAGATTTTCAATTTCAATTTTCAAATTGAATGTAATTTTTCATTTTCATTAAATGTTTCATTTCTCATTTCATTTAATGTTCTGTAAATACTGCATATTTAATTTTATCCATAAATCTATTTTCTTCCCTATGAGTTCCAGTTTCGATAAGAATTCTCCCTCTAACTGTTTCTATACTTATGATATGAATATACCATACATAACACATAACGAATTGGTATGGATGATGAGATTCCATTGATACAAAGCCAATTCCAATAGACGTATTGAACATTCCCGTTGTCGTGCATCCAGCAGGAATTGAACCCGCAAATTTGCCAATTATGAGTTGGGCGCTTTAACCATTCAGCCATGGATGCATAAGGGGGATTATCATAGAATAAAGAAAGAAATATTGTAAAAGAAATTACCTAAAGAAATATCATAAAGAAATATCATAGAAGAAAGAACTATCGTATCGGAGATTACCTAAAGAAATGGAAACCTATTTTCTTTTACTTTATATTCAATATTTATAATGGGGAGGCACTCAAAATGAAGCATAAAATTTCACAACAAGATCCATTTCAACCCTGGATCTTCGAATTGAGAGAGATGTTAAGAGAGGTCAAGAACTCTCACGATTTGTTAGATTCGTGGACCCAAGTCGATTCAGTTAGAACTATCGTTTCTATTTTTTTCGAGCAAGAACGTTTTATGAAACTCTTCGACCCCCTAATTTGGAGGAGTTTACTCTCACGCGATTCACAGGGGTCAAGAAGCAATCGGTATTTCACGATCAAAGGGGCAGTACTGACGATCAAGGGTCTAGTCAAAGGTGCAGTATTGACGACCAAAGGTCTAGTACTGCTTGTAGTAGTGGTCCTTCTCTATCGCATGCATAATCGAGAAATGGTCGAAAGAAAAAATCTATATTTGATGGGGCTTCTGCCTAGGAATTCCTTTGGACCCAGAAATGCTCCATTGGAAAAATCTTTTGGGTCTATCAATAGGTTGATTGTTTCGCTCCTGTATCTTCCAAAAGGGAAAACGATCTCTGAGAGTTGTTTCATGGATCCGAAAGAGAGTACTTGGGTTCTCCCAATAACTAAAACGAAAAAGTGTATCATGCCTGAATCTAACTGGGGTTCGCGGTGGTGGAGGAACCGGGTCGGAAAAAAGAGGGATTCTATTTGTAAGATATCTAATGAAACCCTGGCTGTAATTGAGATCTCATTCAAAGAGAAAGATATCAAATATCTGGAGTCTTCTTTTGTTTCCTATACGGATGATCGGATCCGCAAGGACCATGATTGGGAATTGTTTGATCGTCTTTCTCCGAGAAATAAGCGAAACATAATCAACTTGAATTCGGGACAGCTATTTGAAATCTTAGTGAAACACTGGATTTGTTATCTTATGTCTTCTTTTCGTGAAAAAAGACCAATTGAAGTGGAGGGTTTCTTCAAACAACAAGGAGCTGGGTCAACTATTCAATCAAATGATATTGAGCATCTTTCCCATCTCTTCTCGAGAAACAAGTGTGGTATTTCTTTGCTGCAAAATTGTATTCAATTTCATATGTGGCAATTCCGCCAAGATCTCTTCGTTAGTTGGAAGAAGAATCCGCACGAATCAGATTTCTTTAGGAAGGTGTCGAGAGAGAATTGGATTTGCTTAGACAATGTGTGGTTGATAAACAAGGATCGGTTTTTTCGCTTGTTTAGCAAGGTATGGAATGTATCGTCAAATATGCAATATGATTCCACAAGATCTAATTTCGTTCAAGTAAGGGATTCTAGCCAATTGAAAGGATCTTTTGATCAATCCATAGATCATTTCGATTCCATTCGTAATAAGGATTCGGAATATCACACATGGATCAATCAAAGAGAGATTCAAAAAGAAGGGTCGATTCTTTGGGATCCTTCCTTTCTTCAAACGGAAGGAGCAGAGATAGAATCAGACCGATTCCCGAAAAGCCTTTCTGGAGATTCCTCAATGTCCCGGCTATTCACGGAACGTGAGAAGCAGATGAATAATCATCCGCTTCCGGAAGAAATCGAAGAATTTCTTGGGAATCCTACAAGATCAATTCGTTCTTTTTTCTCTGACAGATGGTCAGAACTTCATCTGGGTTCGAATCCTACTAAGAGGTCCACCAGAGATCAGAAATTATTGAAGAAACAACAAGATCTTTCTTTTGTCCCATCCCGGCGATCGGAAAAAAAAGAAATCATTGATATATTCAAGATAATTGCGTATTTACAAAATACCGTCACAATTCATCCTATTGCATCAAATCCGGGATGTGATAGGGTTCCGAAGGATGAACCGGATATGGGCAGTTCCAACAAGATTTCATTCTTGAACCAAAATCCATTTTTTGATTTATTTCATCTATTCCATGACCGGAAGAGGGGAGGATACGTGGGGCGCCACGATTTTGAATCAGAAGAGAGATTTCAAGGAGTGGCAGATCTATTCACTCTATCAATAACCGAGCCGGATCTGGTGTATCATAAGGGTTTTGCCTTTTCTATTGATTCCTGCGGATTGGATCAAAAAAAATTCTTGAACGAGGTATTCAACTCCAGGGATGAATCGACAAAGAAATCTTTATTGGTTCTACCTCCTATGTTTTCTGAAGAAAATGAATCTTTTTATCGAAGGATCAGAAAAAAAGGGGTCCAGATCTCCTGCGGGAATGCTTTGGAAGATCCAAAACCAAAAAGAGTGGTATTTGCTATCAACACCATACTGAAGGCATTCAATCAACATAGATTGATCCAAAATCTGATTCCAATCCAATATAGCATCCATGGGTACATAAGAAATGTATCAAATCGATTCTTTTTAATGAATAGATCCGATTGCAACTTCGAATACGGAATTCAAAGGGATCAAATAGGAAATGATACTCTGAATCAGAGAACTCAAAGGAAATTTACGATCAACCAACATTTATCGAATTTGAAAAAGAGTCATAAGAAATGGTTCGATCCTCTTATTTCTCGAAGCGAGAGATCCATGAATCGGGATCCTGATGCATATAGATACAAATGGTCCAATGGGAGCAAGAGTTTCCAGGAGGATTTGGAACATTTCGTTTCTGAGCAGAAGAGCCGTTTTCAAGTAGTCTTCGATCGATTAGGTATTAATCAATATTTGATTGATTGGTCTGAGGTTATCGAAAAAATTGATTGGTCGGAGGTTATCAAAAAAAAAATTGATTGGTCTGAGGTTATCGAAAAAATTGATTGGTATTGGTCGGAATTTTTCGACAAAAAAGATCCTTCTAAGTCACTTCGTTTCCTTTTGTCGAAGTTACTTCCCCTTTTGTCCTATTTGTCCAATTTGTCCAAGTCGCTTCTTTTCTTTTTGTTTAGGTCACTTCCTTTTTTCTTTGTGAGTATCGGGAATAGCCCCATTCATAGGTCCGAGATCCACATCTATGAGTTGAAGGGTCCAACTGATCAACGCTTCAATCAGTTGTTAGAATCAATAGGTCTTCAAATCGTTCATTTGAATAAATTGAAACCCTTCTTATTGGATGATCATGATACTTCCCAAAAATCGAAATTCTTGATCAATGGAGGAAGAGTATCACCGTTTTTGTTCAATAAGATACCGAAGTGGATGATTGACTCATTCCATACTAGAAAAAATCGCAGGAAATCTTTTGAGAAGACCGATTCCTATTTCTCAATGATATCCCACGATCGAGACAATTGGCTGAATCCCGTGAAACCATTTCAAAGAAGTTCATTGATATCCTCTTTTTATAAAGCAAATCGACTTCGATTCTTGAATAATCCACATCACTTCTGGTTCTATTGTAACAAAGGATTCCCTTTTTATGTGGAAAGGACCCCTATCAATAATTATGATCTTACGTATGGACAATTCCTCAATATCTTTTTCATTCGCAACAAAATATTTTCTTTGCACGTCGGTAAAAAAAAAGATGTTTTTTTGGAAAAAGATACTATTTCACCGATCGAGTCACAGGTATCTAAGATATGCATACCTAAGAATTTTCCGCCGAGTGGTGCCGAACCGGATAACTTGGACAAATCTTTTCATTTTCCAATTCGATCCGCTCCATTCGTTCGTAGAGCTCTTTACTCGATCGCAGACATTTTTGGAACACCTCTAAGAGAGGGACAATTAGTCAATTTTGAAAGAATTTATTGTCAAGCTCTTTCAGATATGAATCCATCTGATTCAGAAGGGAAGAACTTGCATCAGTTTCTCAATTTCAATTCAAAGATGGGTTTGATTGACTCTGAGAAATATTTATTACCATCCGAAAAGAGGAAAAAACGGAGTCTTTATCTAAATAAATGCGTTGAGGAAGGGCAGATGTATAGAACCTATAGTGCTTTTTCAACTCTCTCAAATATGTTTCAAACATATATGCCATGGTTCTTTACTTCGACAGGGTACAAATATCTCAATTTCATTCTTTTAGATACTTTCAAAAAAGTATATAATTCAGACCTATTGAGGATAGCGATACTAAGTAGCAGTCAAAAATTGTTATCCCTTTTTGAAGATATTATAGATAGATTAGATATAGATATATCATGGCCAATTCTTCAGAACAAATTGCGGGAGATTCTTCTTCCACAAAGGAATCTGATAAGCGAGATTTCGAGTAAGTGTTTACATAATCTTCTTCTGTCCGAAGAAATGCTTCGTCGAGATAATGAGTCACCCGTTTCATTGATATGGGAATTTCCGGGATCACCAAATGTTCGGGAGTTGCTCTATTCAATCCTTTTCCTTCTTCTTGTTGCTGGATATATCGTTCGTAGACATCTTCTCGTTGTTTCCCGAGCCTCTAGGGAGTTACAGACAGAGTTGGAAAAGATCAAATCTTTGATGATTCCATCATACATGATTGAGTTGCGAAAACTTCTGGATAGGTATCCTACATCTGAACTGAATTCTTTCTGGTTAAAGAATCTCTTTCTAGCTGCTTTAGGATATTTTCTAGAAGAAATACGGGCTTTTGGCGGCAAGATGCTATCGGGTGGTGGTCCCGCTTATGGGGTCAAATCAATACCTTCTAAGAAGAAATATTGGAATATCAATCTCATTGATATCATCGATTTCCTAAGTATCATACCCAATCCCATCAATCGAATCACTTTTTCGAGAAATACGAGACATCTAAGTCGTACAAGTAAAGAGATCTATTCATTACTAAGAAAAAGAAAAAATGTGAACAGTGGTTGGATTGATGATAAGATCGAATCCTGGGTCGCGAATACTGATTCGATTGATGATGCCGAAAGAGAATTCTTGGTTCAGTTCTCCATCTTAAGGAAAGAAAAAAGGATTGATAAAATTCTATGGAGTCTGACTGATAGTGATCATTTATCAAAGAATGGTTCTAGTTATCAAATGATTGAACAACCAGGATCGGTTTACTTACGATACTTAGTTGACATTCATAAAAAGTATCTAATGAATTATGAGTTTCATAGACCCTCTTTAGCAGAAAGACGAGTATTCCTTGCGCATTATCAGACAATCACTTATTCACAAACCTCGTTTGGGGCTAATAGTTTTCATTTCCCATCTCATGGAAAACCCTTTTCACTCCGCTTAGGCCTATCCCCCTCTAGGGGTATTTTAGTGATAGGTTCTATAGGAACTGGACGATCCTATTTGGTCAAATACCTAGCGACAAACTCCTATCTTCCTTTCATTACAGTAGTTCCGAACAAGTTCCTGGATGAAAGGCCTCAATTTTTTGAGGATATTTATGATGATAGTGATGGTGAGGATATTTTTGATAATAGTGGTGCTCATCATACTCATCATAGTGAGGATATTGAGGATATTGATGATAGTGAGGATAGTGAGGATATTGATATTGATGGGGAGCTGCTAACTATGACGAATGAGGAGGTGGATATGGTAGACCGCTTTTATATCACCTTTCAACTCGAATTAGCAAAAGCAATGTCTCCTTGCATACTATGGATTCCAAACATTCATGATCTGTCTCTGGATGCGTCGAATTACTTATCCCTCGGTCTATTAGTGAACCATCTCTCCAGGGATTGTGAAAGATCCTCCAATAGCAATATTCTTGTTATTGCGTCGACTCATATTCCCAAAAAAGTGGATCCCGGTCTAATAGCTGCGAATAAATTCAATACGTGCATTAAGATACGAAGGCTTCTTATTCCACAACAACGAAAGCACTTTTTCACTCTTTCATATACTCGGGGATTTCCTTTGGAAAAGAAAATCTTCCATACGAATGCTAGTGGATTCGGGTCCATAACCATGGGTTCCGATGTACGAGATCTTGTATCACTTACCAATGAGGCCCTATCAATTAGTATTACACAGAAGAAATCCATTATAGACACTAATACAATTCGATCCGCTCTTCATAGAAAAACTTGGGATTTGCGATCCCAGGTAAGCTCGGTTCAGGATCATGAGATCCTTTTCTATCAGATAGGAAGGGCTGTTGCACAAACAGTACTTCTAAGTAATTGCCCCATAGATCCTATATCTATCTATATGAAGAAATCATCTATGGAAGGGGATTCTTATGTGTACAAATTGTACTTCGAGCTTGGAACGAGCATGAAGAGATTAACGATACTTCTTTATCTTTTGAGTTGTTCTGCCGGATCGGTCGCTCAAGATCTTTGGTCTCCACCCGGACCCGATGAAAAAAATTGGGTCACTTCTTATGGATTCCTTGAGAATGATTCTGATCTAGTTCGTGGCCTATTAGAA